ATGCGTTGACTATTCTCAACAAATCATAAAGATATTGGTACATTATATGTAATTTTTGGTATATGATGTGGTCTTCTTGGAACTGGTTTAAGTTTACTAATTCGTTTTGAATTAGGAACAGCAGGTGCCTTTTTAGGTGATGATCATTTTTATAATGTGATTGTAACCGCTCATGCTTTTGTTATAATTTTCTTTATAGTTATACCCCTTATAATTGGGGGATTTGGGAACTGGATAGTTCCTTTATTAATTGGAGCTCCGGATATAAGATTTCCCCGAATAAACAACATAAGGTTTTGATTGTTACCCCCTTCCTTTGTATTACTTCTCTGCTCTACTCTCATAGAAGGTGGTGCTGGTACGGGATGAACAGTCTATCCTCCATTAAGAGGGCCTGTGGCCCATGGAGGGACTTCAGTAGATCTTGCTATTTTTTCGCTTCACTTAGCAGGGGCCTCTTCTCTCTTGGGTGCTATTAATTTCATTACTACTATTTTTAATATACGGTCCTCAGCTATAACTATAGAACGATTAAGTTTGTTTGTATGGTCTGTTTTAGTTACGGCCTTTCTTCTTCTTCTCTCTCTTCCGGTCTTAGCCGGAGCAATTACTATACTGCTAACTGACCGGAATTTTAATACAAGGTTTTTTGATCCAGCAGGAGGAGGGGATCCTATTCTATATCAGCACTTATTCTGGTTCTTCGGGCACCCAGAAGTATATATTTTAATTTTACCTGGATTTGGAATAATTTCCCATATCTTAAGTAACTTTACATCTAAGCCAGCCTTTGGTACTTTAGGAATAATTTATGCAATAGTTTCCATTGGAATTCTAGGTTTTATTGTTTGAGCTCACCACATATTTACAGTAGGAATAGATGTTGACACCCGAGCTTACTTTACGGCTGCCACAATAGTGATTGCTGTTCCAACGGGAATTAAAATTTTTAGGTGACTTATGACATTATATGGAAGACGAGGACCCTTTAATGCTGCTATATATTGGGTATTAGGATTTATTTTTCTATTTACACTAGGTGGATTAACTGGTATTGTCTTATCCAACTCTTCTTTGGATATTGTTCTCCATGATACATACTATGTAGTAGCTCATTTCCATTATGTACTATCTATAGGAGCTGTCTTTGCTATTTTCGGAGGGTTTGTTTACTGATTTCCTTTAATAACTGGATTAACTCTTCACGAACGATGAGCCAAAGCTCATTTTCTGGTTATATTTGCCGCGGTAAACCTAACATTTTTCCCACAACATTTCTTAGGTTTAGCAGGTATACCCCGACGGTACTCAGATTATCCTGATGCTTATTTTAAGTGAAATCAAGTTTCCTCATTTGGGTCTTTGTGCTCAATCTTTGCTGTCCTTATATTTATTTTTATTCTCTGGGAGGCTCTTGTAAGACAACGAGGAGTTCTTTTTACCAAAGCTCCTTCTCTCTCCCGAGAATGGGAAGAAGTTTTACCTTTAGATTTTCATAGTAATACAGAAGCTTCTGTAACTGCAGCAGTTTAGACTTATAAGTCTAATAAATAAGAGAGAAGTATAAACTTTTACATTTCAGTTACATTGAAAAAATCCTCATCATAGGGCTTTCTTATATTTATTCTAAAAATTGAAAGAATCTATTTAAGAGACAATTACATTAATGGAATAGTAAAAAATATAAAAGTTAATATATTTTACCTTTTGTATAATGGTTGTACAATAATCACACAAAATTGTGGTTCCCGAATTAAGAGGAGCTATTTACTAACTTATTTTAGTGATAAACTAAGTTATGTTGAAATATGGCTAGAAGATTAGTAAATAGGAGCGAAAAACTCTCAACTCTTAAGATATCTGGTAATTTCATAAAAGCATTTAGTGCTGAAAAGTTAAATACGAAGTGATTAGATTTTGTATTGCTAGAATTAAAGATGTTTTAATTTTTTTTCTATAGTTAATCCTAAAGAAATAATCTTCATAAAACCATTTATTACTTAGTTAATCTATCTTTTGTGAAACATTACCAAAAAACTAAACTTGGTATTTATTATGTATAAATGAGTAATAGAACTAACAGATTTTAGTATTTGTCAAAAAATTATTTACACTACAATTCAAAATTAACGAGAAGGAATTCGGCAAAGATAGACTTCGACTGTTTAACAAAAACATAGCCTTAGGATCTTAATCTAAGGTTAGACCTGCCCAATGTTCAATTTTATTAATGGCCGCGGTACTTTGACCGTGCTAAGGTAGCGCAATCAATTGGCCTTTAATTGGGGCCAGGTATGAATGGAGTCACGAGGTCTGACTGTCTCCTTAGTTAATTTATTGAAATTACTATCTAGGTGAAAAAGCCTGGAGAAAGAAAAAGGACGAGAAGACCCTTAGAGTTTAGCTTAAATCAAACGTATATTTGATACAGTTTAGTTGGGGCAACTTTGGAACAATTTATAATTTCCTGAAAATAACAAACCGATTTTAATAAATATGAATAAACTACCTTAGGGATAACAGCATAATTTTATAAATAAGTTTGTGACCTCGATGTTGGACTAGGAAATTTAAGGGCTAGCCGCCTTTAAAGAAAGTTCTGTTCGAACTATTATTCCTACATGATCTGAGTTCAGACCGGCGCAAGCCAGGTCAGATTCTATCTTTTTAATATAAAAACTTAGTACGAAAGGACCAGTTTTTAGTATAATCTATATATTTGACTTGGCAGAAAGTAATGCAATTGATTTAGGATCATTTTATAATATTAACATATTAGTCGGCACTGTACTTTAAACTAGAAGATCTAGTTTGCATCTAGATAGTAGACATATCTTGTCTCAGAACCAAAATATTCAGAAACAGTTCTAGGAATACTAACTTTGGGAGTTAGAGGATAGTTACATTAACTATTTTTGAATTGACTTTAATTCTATGATTTTGTAGTTCTATAATTTTTTGTTTTCCTTTACTTAAAAACCCAATTAGAATAGCAGCTATAATTGTAGTTATTAGCCTATGTTTGGTTTCAGCAATTTCCGTCTTTTCTAGTTTTTGATTTTCTTATGTTTTATTTCTAGTATATGTTGGGGGGTTACTTGTAATATTTATTTATATTTGTTTAGTAAGAAGAAATTTTCCTTTTAAATTTAGAGTTAATGGTCTTATTTTTGCCTTGTTTTGCTCTTTTATAATTTCCTTAAGAAATAAGGGGGCTTTGACCGTTAACTTTCTAGGATATAGAAGTTGAGTTACAGGAGATAGATTAGCTGAGACTAAAAATATCTCAATTTTCCTTTTTCTAGCAGTACTTCTTTTAGCAATACTTCTTGTAGTAGTACGTGTTTCTGGGGCTAGGTCTTTTGTTGTTAGTAATGAAAAAAACAGTTAAAAGTTTAAAATTTTCTATATTATTGTTTGTCTACTCTATGACTATACTAATCTCTTCTTATGGTTTACTAAAATTTAACGAGATACTAATTGTTGAATTTACCCTGTTTGATATGTCAAGTTCAAGATTCTCTTTTACTATAATTTTTGATAAAATCAGAATTAGTTTTAGTATAGTTGTAACATTAATCTCGGGGAGAGTATTTATATTTTCTCATAAATACATAGAAGAAGATCCATTTTCGGGTCGTTTTATTTGGATTCTACTCTCCTTCGTTATTTCAATAAATCTCTTAATTTTTTCTGGATCTATTTTCTTTCTGTTACTTGGGTGAGATGGATTAGGAATTACCTCTTTTGCTTTAATTGTTTACTATGAAAGAAAGGAATCCCAACTAGCTGGATTTCAAACATTAATAATTAATCGTCTTGGAGACGTTATTATTGTTTTAAGAATATTTCTTTTTTTAAGCCAAGGTCAGTTCACCTTTTTTTGTATAAGAGACAAAATGTTTTACTTTTCAGGAGTAGTAATACTATTTAGAATTGCTGCTTTGACAAAAAGCGCGCAGTTCCCTTTTAGTTCATGACTTCCTGCTGCTATAGCAGCACCCACTCCTGTAAGAGCCTTAGTTCATTCTTCAACTCTGGTTACAGCTGGAATTTTCTTAATTATTCGGTTAAGTTACAACCTCCCTCTTGATCAGAATATTTGTAGCATACTCTTACTCTGCGGGTCAGTAACTTGTTTACTTGGGGGATGAGCTGCTACCTATGAGAATGATATTAAAAAAATTATTGCTTTGTCTACGCTAAGTCAATTGGGTGTTATAGTATTTAGGATTGGATTAAACCTACCCGCCTTAGCGTTATTTCATCTTTATACCCATGCCTTATTTAAAGCGCTTTTATTTTTAGCAGCAGGGCATATTCTAATAGTAACCTTCGGGGTCCAAGATATTCGAGCAATAGGAGGTGTTGGCGTAATAATACCGCTAACATGTGTAATATTTAGTATTAGAAGATTATGTTTAATTGGAGCTCCTTTTATAAGGGCTTTCTATTCCAAACATTTAATTTTAGAAAAAATATTTATAAGACCAGTTAATACACTAAGGGTTTTAATTATAATATTGGCTACTATAATAACCGCTAAGTATGTATCGCGAACCTTAAAGTCTGTTGCATGGGATAAAACAGGCATACCCCTACTATCTAGATGTTCCACCGTTTATACATCTCTTCCAGTTATTATTTTAGCTGTAGGGGCCATTACAGGAGGAAAACTCGTCTTGAGTTTAGAAATTTCTAATCTAGAGACTGCCTTTCTTCCAAATCTCCAGTCAAGTTTAATTAATTTAGTTACATTTGTAGGAGTAACTTGGGGCTTAATTGAGAGAGGAAAAAGTAAAAACATATTTTTTCTGTCAACATTATTTTTTTTAACTCCTCTAGTTTACAGTCTTACAAAACCTTTTAGTTCGCTCGTATCAAAAATAAAATTTTTGGATAATTTATGAATTGAGCCGCAGTTTTTGATCAGACGTGGGATATACCAATGAGGTGCGGAGTTCACTCAAAAAAGAACATGACCTAATTCCCGTTTTATCTTAACTGCCTTGTTTATTTCTTTAATAATACTATCAAGTGGTCTATCTAGTGGCTAGAATTTTAACTTCTTTATGTGTTTTGCTTGCTGTAGCTTTTTTTACTCTCTTAGAACGAAAGGTTCTAGGATATGTTCAATTACGAAAAGGACCCACCAAGGTCAGTATTTGGGGTATTGCCCAGCCTTTAGCTGATGCCGTAAAATTGTTTGTGAAAGAAAAGGTAATACCTTATGGTAGAAATCAATATATATTTTTGTTTGCGCCTAGTTTAAGTTTGATTCTAGGCTTAAGATTATGATATTTATATCCTAGTTCTCTTTCAAGTAAATTTGTAGCTTGGGGACTTCTTCTATTTTTCTGTATTACTTCCCTTAATGTTTATGGTACTATACTAGCAGGATGAGCGTCTAATTCCAAATATGCTTTTCTAGGAGCCCTGCGTGCCGCAGCTCAGACAATTTCTTATGAGGTAAGAATATTACTATTATTATTATTTAGTGCCTTCGTAATACTTACCTGCTCTTGAGATGAAATAGTAAAATTTGGGTTTCCTGTAATATTCTTGTTAATTCCAATATGTATAGTTTGATTCACTAGAACTGTTGCAGAAACCAATCGAGCACCTTTTGACTTTGCAGAAGGAGAATCAGAATTAGTTTCTGGATTTAATGTAGAGTTCGGAGGTGGATTATTTGCAATATTGTTTCTTGCTGAATATGCCAGTATTCTTTTTATGGCCATAGCAACTAGTGTTTGGTTTTTTTCTCAAGCTTTTTTATCCCCAATTATTTTAGCAGCACAAGTTACTATCGTAGCTATTTTATTTTTGCTGGTTCGCGGAGCCTATCCACGATTTCGTTATGACTTATTAATAATATTGTGTTGAAAATCTTTCTTACCTTTTTCACTTTGTGCTTTGTTTCTAATTTCTTTAAGAATCAATTTTTAAAAATTTTGGTGGCTGAATCCTTAGGCGATAAATTGTAAATTTATTTATGACTTTAATGTCCCATACGGAACTATAGGTTAAAAGTAGCAAACCATTGGCCTTCAAAGCCGAAAATGAGATTTCTAGTTTCGATGCTTCTAATAAAAATTTCCTTTCTAGGTATTTTAACTGCTTCTTTTGCTTTTGCAAAGTTAAATATACACATTTTGATTCTGCTTATTAGGCTAGAAGCCATAATACTAAGTTTGTTGACATTTATTTTATCATTCTCATTTGTTTATAGGACAGGTTTTCACTTCTTTTTGATCTTACTAACTTTTGCGGCTTGTGAAGCTGCTCTAGGGTTAGCTCTATTAGTTAGAATTTTACGGCTTCGGGGTAATGATTATGTTACATCATTTAGATCAATAAATTTCTATGCATAAACTACGTCAAGCTAATCCAGCAGAACAGCTGCTGAGTTTACCAAGTCCTGTTAGATTCTCTATTTGGTGAAATGGAGGGTCAATCCTTGGTTTACTATTAATATTACAAATTCTAACTGGCTTATTTTTGTCAATACACTATACAGCAGATATAACAAACACATTTGCCTCCGTTATTCACATTATACGAGATGTACCAGCAGGTTGACTCTTTCGGAATCTTCATGCTAATGGAGCATCTTTATTCTTTGTGTTTCTTTACCTACATATTGGACGTGGACTATATTACCAAAGATATATTTCTCAACCAAACACTTGAATAGTTGGGGTAACAATTTTCCTCGCAAGTATAGGAACCGCTTTTTTAGGTTATGTTTTACCTTGAGGGCAGATATCTTTTTGAGGAGCTACTGTAATTACTAACTTAGTCTCAGCAGTGCCTTACCTGGGAACCGCTCTTGTTGAATGAGTTTGAGGAGGGTTTTCAGTGGGTCAATCCACTCTTAATCGTTTTTTTTCGCTTCACTTTATTCTACCTTTTATAGTTGGGGCCTTAAGAGGTCTCCATGTCCTGTTTCTTCATGAGAAAGGGTCTACAAACCCTCTTGGAGAAATAAATCATGTCAGTAAAATTCCATTCCATCCTTACTTCTCTTGGAAAGATATTGTTGGATTTATTATTTTATTTGCTATACTTGTTCTTTTTGGATTTTTCTTTCCTACTATTATAGGAGACCCAGAAAATTTTAATCATGCAAGACCAATAGTAACACCTGTTCATATTCAACCTGAATGATACTTTTTATTTGCTTATGCCATTCTACGTTCAATTCCTAGGAAGCTAGGTGGGGTTGTGGCGCTTGCAGCATCAGTACTTATTCTCTATTTATTGCCTTTAGGAGCTTCTTATGGGAAAATTGTTCCTGCTTCTTTTACTCCCCCTTACCAAATTGTGTACTGGAATCTTGTGGTCTTTTTTATTTTGTTGACTTGGTTGGGTGCTTGTCCAATTGAAGAACCTTATGCCACTTTAGCAATTCCTATTAGAATCTTGTATTTTCTTACTTTTGTGGTTCTAGTAGCACTTCCCTCAGTTTGGAAAAAAGTATTAAATTTTTAACTTAGTTTATAAAAAATAAAGGCTTGTCAGGTCTTAGAAGCAAAACTATTTTGTAGTTAAATAAACAAATAGCTTAAGTGAAAGCATTACATTGAAGCTGTAAGTATAGAAATTTTCTTTTGTTTAAATGAGATTTTGAGGACAGTTTAACTTAATAGACGCTGCTTCTCCTATGCAGAGAGAAATATTTTTATTTCATGATCACGCAATTGTCCTATTACTAGGGATTTTTGTTTTTGTTGCTACTTTAGGAACGAAATTAGTTATAAACACTCTTACTTCCCGAGTTATATTAGAAGCCCAACGGCTAGAAACTGTTTGAACAGTTGTTCCTGCTTTACTTTTAATTTGGCTAGCTTTGCCTTCTTTACGGCTTCTATATCTTTTGGATGAGCAAAGTAATAGGGGTATTATTTTGAAAGCCACTGGGCATCAATGATATTGAAGATATGAAATTCCATTTTCTAATAATGGAAGTTTTGATTCATATATAGTTCCAGAAGCAGATTTAAATGAAGGAGACTACCGATTATTGGAAGTTGACAATCGAGCTGTTGTTCCCTTTGGAATAGAAACTACGGTAATTGCCACATCAGCAGATGTTTTACATGCATGGACACTCCCTTCTATAGGAGTGAAAATAGATGCTGTGCCTGGACGATTAAATAGCATAAGTATGTTTGTAGAAAAACCCGGAGTTTACTACGGACAATGCTCTGAAATTTGTGGAGCCAACCATTCTTTTATACCAATTGTTGTAGAAGCTGTTGACTTAGAAGACTTTTGTAGTTTAGAATTCTAATCTTTTACTCTAAAAAGTATTTTAATGTACGTTTGCCTTCCAAGCAAAAAGACTAGCTAATTTAGTTTAGAGAGAACATAAAGTAAGGGTTAGTTTAAATTTAAAATTAAGGCCTGTGGAGCCTTTGATAATCCTTAGAGATTACCTTTATCTAATAGGTCAACTTATCCTATAGCAAGCTGTAGTTTACTACTAAAACAAGAGGTTGCAAGCCTTTAGACGAGATCAACTCTTCAGCTTGTTTTACACAATTTAACAGTTTTTTACTCTTATATTGGTTTTCTGCCTATATGTATTATATATATATCTGGCATATGTATAAATCTTTTGGACTTTATTCCTCTTGGAGCATCAAAAGCTCCCGTGCGTTACACCAAAAAGATTGCTGGATTTATTTGCTTTGTGAAAGACCAAACAGTCATACTAAACGCTTAAAATTTATGCATTAATTCTGCCATTTCACAAAAATAAACCTATTTAAAAAAAGAAAAGGATGCTTTTCCTGCTTTAGCTAACTTAGTAGATTTAACAAAAGGGCTTTTTTTGCTAACCCCACATAATAGAACAATATAACAACTTAATACTACGATAAATATAAAAAACCCTAATATGGGACTTAATTGAGGCATCGAGAAAGGCACGAAAATTAACATGCTATATTTGAGTAACAATCAAATGCTCCAGTAGCTTCTCTCTCAGTAACTAACTATGAAAATGTTGGATGTTCTTCACCGTAGAGTTTAACTAAAACTGAGAAAACATAAGCTTGAATTCTACAAACAAAAACTTCAAATATGTTATACCCAATGTGAATTGGAAATATTAACCTCACTCCAAACAAACTTGGAGCTACTAAAGATGTAGCAATTAATCCTATAATAATATGTCCTGCACTAATATTAGCAATAATTCGAATAGTCAAAGTTAAAGGTCGAATTAAAATTCTAGCAGTTTCAATAACAACCAAAAGAGGAATTAAAGCCCTTGGAGCACCAGCTGGTGCAAAATGAGCAGCTGATTCAACTGGAAATTTTGTTCATCCCGAGAAAATTAAAAGGCTTCAAAAAACCAAAGCTAATGAAGCAGAAACCCAAATATTACTAGTGGGCCCATAAACAAAAGGAACCAGTCCTATAAAATTTATGAAAAGTAAAAAGAGCATTAGAGCAAAAAGTATTAAGGGAAACCCTGGAAGGGCTTTTTGACGAGTATCTCTATTAACAGAGATTATGGCTAATAAAGTTTTTGTGTAGTTTTGTCTTCAGGAAGAAGAAACTGAAAATATCGAAGCTAGCATAATAGGTGTTATTCACATAAAAATTGATAAATTTCCGGCTTGTATACAATCTAGAGAAGAGAATAAATCTGTTATCATTTACCTGAGAGAAAAGCTCTCAAAACTAAGGCCGAAACTTAGTGCGTAAATTTCGCTTTCAGGTAGCTAATCTCCCTACATAACTATATTATCTTTAGAATATAAGTTCAATTCCACCTTGAAAAAGTGATGTGATATTTTCACCATAAAGACAGGTGCACCTTCCGGTACACCTACTGTGTTACGACTTATTTCATTTTTCAACGAAAGCGACGGGCGATTTGTGCACAGCTAGAGTAGGAATTCAATTAACGTTTTTTATAACTGTTACTTTCAAGTCCAATTTCCTTATTTTTTTTCAAATTAATTCCAAACTCAGTTTTTATTGTAACTCACCTAGGCTTCTTTATGGGCTGCATCGTAACCTGTCTTTTTGTAATAAACATTTTGGATTCATCTAAAATGAATGCTGAAGACGGAGATATACAAACTATAAAAAGAAGTAGAATTTTTTGAGGGTTATCATTTATCTGGCAAGTTCCCCTGAAATTTCTAGCTGCCGCCATGCAATTTAAGTTTTAACTTTATAGTCTTAGTGCTTAAGTTTCTGTTTTACACTCTATATAGTAGGGTATCTAATCCTAGTTTATCTTTAGAGCTTAAGCTAAAAGAAAAGAAAATAGTATTTAACCATAAAACAATTTCACCTGATTTTAGGGCTTTTTTCTTTTTAAGCTCACCTGACAAAGTTAACTTGGCTGTTAGGTATGACCGCGACTGCTGGCACCTAATTAGTCCAGCCTATAATAAACTAAATTAAATTACTATTTCTAGTATAGTTTAATGTCTCTTGCTGGGTTTAAGAGAGATTATTTAATTATGACTAATTCTTTCTACTATTATTACCATGCTAAAATAAGTTTAGTTTAGGTTAACCTTTAATCATTGCAAAGTTTCTTAAACAGGGGGTATTAGTCCATTGTTGGGTTATGAGCCCAAAAGCTTGTTTCTTAGCTTACCTGTTCAAGTTCTAAATCAGTCAAGAGCTCCTTCATTTCACTCGTGAAATATTCCAAAAAGTAAAATTACCAAAAAAAGTATTAAAGCTCTTATAGTAACAAACCTTAAATTACTACTAAAACTTCTTAGAATAGGAAACAACAATGCAATCTCTACATCAAAAATTAGGAATAATACAACTAAAAGGAAAAAACGAGTGGAAAATGGAGATCGTATTTTCCTTAAAGGATCAAAACCACATTCGAAAGCAGTTATTTTCTCCCTTATATCAGAGTAACTTAAGTAATTTGTTAGATAATAGACAAGAATAAGAATTACACATAAAACTAAAGTAAATCTAATTGTTAAGATAAACATGGAAGTTAAATTTCTGTTGAGAAAATTCTTTTCTCCGAAAAGGCTTTCAAAACCTTTATTAAAAACAGAACATTTGAAGATTTGTAACTTAGGCTGCTAACTTGAGTTTGGGGAGTCTTAACTCTCCATCTTCATATGATCGAACTTATTCTAGTTGTACTTGTATGCTGTCTTTGCTCAAATTGACTAACTCTCATGTTAGGCTTTGTTCTAGCAATCCTTTTAGCTATTTTACATATAAATATAAGATTTGTATTATATTTAAATCACTTTTATTGGGGTTCTAGGATCACCAATCTATTAGTATTTCTTACTTCTTTGTTATGCTTTCTTTCCTTAATTGCCACGCCAGAGGAAAAAGGCTCTTATTTTTACTCAGTTTGCCTAACAGCCCTGTGTGTAATTTTAACTTTAGCTTTTGCTTCTTCCAACTTAATTTCTTTTTATATTTTTTTTGAGGCTTCTTTGATTCCCACGTTAATTCTCATCGTTGGATGAGGGTACCAACCTGAACGTTTACAAGCCGCCACTTATATAATATTATACACAGTGGGGGCCTCTCTTCCTTTGCTGTTATTCATTTTATACCACTGTCAGAGTATAACCACACTAGATATATTCAGGCTTCACGAAGTCAGACCAATATTGACAGGGACTATTGCAGTGGTTGTCTATGGAGCATTTTTAGTAAAGTTGCCAATATACGGAGCCCACCTTTGGTTACCTAAAGCTCATGTGGAAGCTCCTCTGGCAGGGTCAATAATCCTAGCTGGAATTCTACTAAAATTAGGGGGATATGGGTTAATTCAGGTAAATTATTGCTTCAACATGGTCCTTTCTGTCCCTTTAATTTTAATTATTTCTTTAAGAATATGGGGAGGGTTTTTAGCTACTCTAATATGCCTTCGTCAAGTTGACGTAAAAGCGTTAGTAGCGTATTCTTCAGTTGGACATATAAGTATTGTAGCAGCAGGAATTATTGCTGACACTTCGTGGGGAGTCATTAGTAGTATTATTACTATAGTAGCACATGGATTTTCTTCATCAGCTATATTTTGTCTTGCCTATTTTACATATAAAAAAAGACACACCCGAAATATTCCATATATAAAGGGAATACTTCAAGTTTATCCTATTCTAAGTATATTTTGGTTTTTGTTTTGTTGTATCAATATGGCGTGTCCTCCCACTTTAAACTTAATAGGGGAAATGGCTATCGTCCCAACATTATGGACTTTTAATTTTTGGTTGGCCATTATTATAGGCTTAATAATTTTTCTTAGGGCTTCTTATAATATATATCTCTATGCTTCTGTTAATCATGGCTCTTTCTCCACTTATTTTTTAAGAGGTCTTCCTATAAAAAGCTATTCTATGATTGTCCTTTTCGGTCATCTGTTTCCTCTTATTTTAATCCTTAAATCATCTCTTTTCAGAATATATCTTTTTAGCTTTTTAAGTACTACAAAAATTATAGCTAAGTGAATCTAGAAAAAATATGTTTATCTCTGAGTTACAAAGTCAGCGCTTTATTTTAAGCTATTCTAGAATGATCCTCATCAATAAATTCTAACATATAAAAAAAGTCAGACTACATCTACGAAATGTCAATATCAAGCAGCAGAAACAAACCCTAAATGGTGTTTTCTGTCAAAGTGGAGAACAAGCATACGGATATAACAAACAGTTAGGAATCTAGCCCCAACTATCACGTGAAGACCATGAAATCCAGTCGCAATGAAAAAAGTTGAACCATACACACTATCTGCAATACAGAATGCTGTCTCTCTGTACTCACCATACTGTAATCATAAGAAATAAAAGCCTAAAGTAAGAGTTAAAAATAATCCTTGGAGACCACTTCTTTTGTCCCCTTTTTCCAATCTATGGTGAGCTCAAGTAACTCTAACCCCTGATAGAAGTAACACAGAAGTATTTAGTAAAGGAACTTGAAAGGGTGACAATGTTGCAATTCCTACTGGAGGTCAGATCGAGCCAATCTCCAATGTAGGAGCTAAACTTCTATGGAAATAAGCTCAGAAGAAAGAAAAGAAAAAACATACTTCAGATACAATAAACAAAATGAAGCCAGCTTTTAGGCCAGACACCACATACGAGGTATGATGACCTTGAAAGGTTGACTCTCGTACTACGTCTCGCCATCATAAATATGAGATCAATCTTACAGCAATTCCTCCTAACGAAAGAAGGATATAATCTCCATTACGAATATAAAAAATTAGTCCAGTAGGAAGACATAATACAGCAAAAGAATTTAATAAAGGCCATGGGCTATACTCTACTAAGTGGAAAGGGTGTTTCATAAATAAGATTAAATGAACAGGTTTTTGTTATCCTTTTTCTTAAAAGAATAAGTTAGGTAGACGCCGGATGAACGGGTATCATTGATGTTGATAATAATAGAATTACATTCTTCTGCCTTAATGACAACATCCTCTCGGAACGTATTATTTATCACCTTGTTAGCTTTAGGCCCCTTAGTTAGAATCTCCTCCTCCAACTGATTTATTTGTTGAGTTGGAGTAGAGCTGAGATTACTAGGGGCAATTCCCCTATTCTTAGGTTATTCCAAAGCTCTCTCACTTAGTAATGAATCAGTATTTAAATATTTTTCAGTACAAGCCTATGGAAGTGTTTTTTTAATAATAGGAGGTATTTTATATTATGTTAACCCTGAAGCTTCTCGCATAACATCCTATATTCTTCTTGTTGCCTTATGCGTAAAACTGGGAATTTTTCCCTGACATTTTTGGGTTCCTAGTGTCGCAGCAGGATTTGATTGACTCTCTATATTTATTTTATTAGTCTGGCAAAAAATTGCTCCGTTAGCTTTTCTAAGAAATATTCTTGAATACAATGCGGAAATTCAGTATATTGTTTGCATTGTAGGAGGACTTACAGCTCTAGCCGGGGCCGTTATTGGACTAAATCAAACTTCAGTAAAAGCTATACTAGGTAGGTCTTCAGTGGCACATACCGGATGAGTATGTATCGGGGCTGCCTATGGTGATTTATGAACTTATTTTACCCTATACACAATTGCTTTTATCATTTGAACGGTCTTTGCCACTTTAGGGGATAAAATAATAATGGGAGTAAGAATTCTAGCAATAAGAGGATTACCCCCGTTTCCTTTGTTTATTGCTAAATGACGAGTATTAACAAGAGCTTTATGTTCTGATTGAGATTTTCTTTTTGTGATCTTACCCATCTTTGGAGCACTTTTAAGTCTTTTTTTTTATCTTAAGTTCTTTTATTTTTTCTATTTAAGACTTCACTCAACCGAAGATAATACTAACAAATACACCGTCCTCTCTTCCCTCATTTTTATTTTAATATCAGGAGTTTCTATAGCTTATCTCTACTAAAGTTCCGGTGACCGAGTATAAGGTGATAGATTTTTAATCTTTTTACAGGGCTCCCGCCCTCCGGGATA